TTGATTTCTTCTGTGTAATACTAATCGATAGGACCTCATTGGTAAGTGCTACAAGATCTCGTGCATTGGGCCCCATGGTTATGGACCCGAATCCGTTAGTATAGAACATTTTCTTTTCCAAGTGAAATCCCCTAGTATATGAAAGAGTGAAAAAGTACTTTCGTTGTTGTGGAATAAGAAGCCTTCGTAACTTAATGCACGTATTGAATTTGTTCGGAGCTATGAGAGCGGGATCCACTTTTTGGGGAATATGAGTCGAAGCAATAACAAGAATATTTCTAGTAGAACATCTTTCACAATCCCTGGAGAGATGGTTCACTAATAGACCGAGGGATAAGTAATTCGACTCATTCACATCCAGATCATGAATGTTTGGGATCCATATTATGCAAGGAGACATTGCTCTTGCTAATTCGAATTGAAGGATGATAGACAATCGGTTTATTTCCGCCATCATCTCCTTATCCATAGTTAGCGCATTCATCCAAGTTAGCAGTTCCAGCTCCGTATCAAGGTCACGATCGATATCGTCACTAGCATCAATATTGTCACTATCATCAATATCGATATCGTCACTAGCATCAATATTGTCACTATCATCAATATCGATATCAGCAATAAATTTAGGCTTCTTATCCAGTAACTTGTTAAGAAATACCGTAATGAAAGGAACATAGGAGTTTGTCGCTAGGTATTTGACCAAATAGGATCGTCCAGTTCCTATAGAACCTATCACTAAAATACCCCTAGAGGGGGATAAGGCTAAGCGGAGCGAAAAAGGTTTTCCATGAGATGGGAAATGAAAACTATTAGCCCCAGACGAAGTTTGTGAATAAGTGATTGTCTGATAATGAGCAAGGAATATCCGTCTTTCTGCTAAACAGGATATATTGAACTCATAATTCATTAGATGCTTTTGATGAATGTCAACCAAGTATCGTAAGTAAATTGCTCCCGGTTGTTCAATCATTTGATAACCAGAGTCATTCTTTGATAAATGATCACTATGAGTCAGACTCAATAGAATTCTTTTTTCTGTCGTTAAGGCGGAGAGCTGAACCAAGAATTTTCTTTCTTCCTCATGAATCGAATCACTGTTCGCGACCCAGGATTCTATTTTATCATCAATCCAATCCCCGTTCACGTTTTTTCTTTTTCTTATCAATGAATAGATCTCTTTACTTGTATGACTTAGATGTCTCGTATTTATAGAAAAAGCGATTCGATTGATGGGAAATAGAAAGAGATTCTTTAACCAGAAAGAATTCGGTTCAGACGTAGGATACTTATCTAGAAGTTTTCGCAACTCAATCATTGATGAGGGAATCATCAAAGATTTGACCTTTTCGAACTCTGTCTGTAACTCACTAAAGGTCTGGGAAACAAAGAAAAGATGTATAAGAACGAGATATCCAGCAACAAGAACAAGGAAAAGGATTGAATAGAGGAATTCCCAAACATTTGGTGATCTCAGATGTGTCGATATCAACGACGACTTATTCTTTTTATTTCGATGAATCATTTCTTTGGACAGAAGATTATGTAACCATTTACTCGAGATCTCACTTCTGAGAAAAAATTGCATCTTCCACAATTTTGTCTGAAGAATTCGCCACGATATACCCATAATATCATGAAAAATGGATACACTGCTACTTAGTATTGACAATAGGTCTGAAAAAGTATCTAAAAATATCGAATTTAGATATTTGTACCCTGTCGAAGTAAAGAAGCTTGGCATATATGTTTGGAATAGATTCCATTTTTTTGAGAGAATTGAAAAAGCACTATCTCGTTGAAAGGTTGTATACATCCGCCCTTTCTGAACCCCAACGCATTTCTTTAGACAAAGACTCTGTTTTTTCCTTTTTTCGGATGGGAAATCTTTCTCAGAACATGGAATGTGAATCAAACCTATATTTGAATTGAAATTGGAACACTCATGAAGGTTCTTTCCTTCTGAATCAGATAGACTCATATCTGAAAGAGGTTGACAATAAGTTCTTTCAAAATTGAAAATTTGTCCCTCTGTTAGAGGGTTTCCAGAAGTGTCTACGATCGAATAAATAGCTCTACGAACGAATGGATCGGGTCGACTTAGAAAATGAAAAGATTTGTCCAAGTTATACCTTTCGTCACCACTTTGTGGAAAATCGTTAGGTATGAATATGTTAGATACTTGTGACTCGATTGGTGAAATAGTAGTTCTCCCCCCAAAAACATGTTTTTTTTTACCAACGCACAAAGAAAATCTTTTCTTGCGAAGGAACAAGATATTGAGAAATTGCCCATATAGAAAATATGAATTATTATTACGAGCCTTTTCCACAGAAAAAGGGAATCTTTTGTTACAATAGAAGCAGAAGTGATGCGGATTATTCAAGAATCGAAGTCGATTTGCTTTATAAAAAGAGGATATCAATGAACTTCTGTGAAATGGTTTCCCGGGATTCAGCCAATTGTCTTGATCGTAGAATATCATTGAGAAATAGGAATCTTTGTTATCAAAGGATTTCCTGCGATTAGTTCTAGTATGGAATGAGTCAATCATCCGCTTTGGTATCTTATTGAACAAAAATGGTGATATTGTTCCTCCATTGATCAAGAATTTCGAAGTACCATCATCAGCCAGTAAGAAGGGGTTCAATTTTTTCAAATGAACAATTTGAAAACCTATCGATTCTAACAACTGATTGCAGAGTTTATCATTCGGACCTTTCAATTCATAGATGTTGATTTCGGACCTATGAATGGGGGTATTCCCAAAACTTACACAGGAAAAAGGAAAAGAAAGTGAATTAGACAAAAAGAAAAGCAACTTGGCCAAAAAACGAAGTGACTTGCCCAAAAAACGAAGTGACTGGGGGAAAAGGAAAAAGAAACGAAGTGACCTGGACCACTTGGGCAAAAAGAAAGTAAGCAACTTATACACATCTTTTTCGAATTTCTTGCAAACCTCAGAATAATTCATCAAAAATTGATTAATACGAATACGTGTATAAATACGTAATTGATCAAACATTACTTGAAAACGGCTCTTTTGCACTTGAAAATGCACTTGAAAACAGCTTTTCTGCTCAGAAAGGAAATGTTCCAAATGTTCCTGGCAATTCTTGCTCCCATTGGACCATTTGTATATATATGCATAATCTTGTTTGATCATATATTTCATTAGAGTTCTATGACTGAGAGTATCCTTTCCTTTTTGATCCCCTTGAATTCCATATTCGAAGTTGCGATCGGATCTATTCATTAAAAAGAATCGATTCAATACACTTCTTATGTACCTATTATATTGGATTTGAATCAGATTTCGGATCAATCTATATTGATTGACTGCTTCCATTATGTTATTGCTAGCAAATACCACCATTTTTTGCTTTAGATCTCCCAAACCATTCCCGCAGGAGATCCAGACCCGTTTTTGTCTGATCCTTCGAAAAAAATATTCATTCTCCTCATAACGAAAAAGAACAGGAGACAGAACCAATAAAGATTTCTTTTTCGATTCAGCCCCGGTGTTGAATACCTCATTCAAGAATTTTTTTTGATCCAATCCGTACGAATCAATAGAAAAATAAAATCCCTTATGATACACCAGATCCGGCTCGGTTATTGATAGAGTAAATAGATCTGCCATTTCTTGCAATCTCTCTTCTGATTCAAAATCGTGGTGTAACGCGTATCCTCCCCTGTTCCGTTCATGGAATCGGTGAAAGAAATCAAAAAATGGATTTTTGTTAAAGAATGAAATCTTATTGGAACTGTCCAGATCCGGGTCATCCTTCGGAACCATACCACATCCCGGATCTAATGAAATAGAATGAATTGAGACAGTATTTTGTAAATACGTAATGATTTTGAATAAATGAATCATTTCTTTATTTTCTGATCGCCGGACAAAAGAAAGATGTTTCTTCAACAATTTCTGCTCTCTAGTGGACCTCTCAGTAGGATTCGAACCCAGATGAAGTTCTGACCATCTATCAGAGAAAAAAGAACGAACGGATCTTGTAGCATTCCCAAGAAATTCTTCCATTTCTTCCGGAAACAGATGATTAATCATCGGTTTCTCGCGTTCCGTGAATAGCTGGGACATTGAGGAATATCCAGAAAGGTTTTTCGGGAATCGGTCTGATTCTATCTCTTTTCGTTCCGTTTGAAGAAAGGAAGGATCCCAGGGAATCGATCTTTCTTCTAGTTGTTGAATCTCTCTTTGATTGATCAATGTGCGATATTCCGAATCCTCATTACTAATGGAATCCAAATGATTGGAATCCAAATGATCTCTGGATTGATCAGAGGATCCTTTCAGTTGGCTAGAATCCGTTACTTGAACGAAACTAGACCTTGTGGAATCATATTGAATATTTGACCATACATTCCGTACCTTGCTAAAAAACCGATCCTTCTTTCCCAACCACACATTGCCTAACCAAAAATACGATTCGGGCGGATTATTCCCCCAACTAGGGAATAAAAGGAAGAGATCTTGGCGGAATTTCCACATATGAAATTGAGTACAATTTTGCAACGAGATAGCCCCCTTGTTTCTCGAGAAGAGATGGGAAACATGCTCATGTTGTTTGAAGAAAACCCCCGCTTCAATTGGTCTTTTTTCACGAAAAGCAGACATAAGATAAGAAATCCAGTCTTTCGCTAATCTTTCCAATAAAATAGGATCAGCCAATTTCCAATCATGGTCCTTGTGGGTCGAATCATCATCCATATAATATACAAAAAGAAACTCCAGAGATTTGCTATCTTTCTCTTTGAATAAGATCTCAATTTCGGCGACGGTTTCATTAGATATCTTACAACTAGAATTCCTCTTTGTTATTGAGAGAACCCCAGTACTCTCTTTCCGATTCAGGAAAGAACTCTCAGAGATCTTTTTTCCTTTTGGAAGATACAGGAGCGAAACAATCAACCTATTGATATTGGAAGACCCAACAGCTTCTTCCAATCGATCATTTCTGGGTCCAGTGGAATTCATAGGTATAGGAAGAAACCCTGTCAAATATAGGTTTTTTCTTTCGACCATATTTCGATTGTTAATACGATATATAAGTACCGCTACTACAAAGAGTATTACTCCCCTGATCGTGAAAGATCGATTGCTTGTTGAACCCTGGAAATTGCGTGAAAGTAGAATACTAAAAATTCGTGGGTCAAAGAGTTTTAGAAAACGTTCTTGGTGGAAAAAAATGTGAATAAAGGATCCCACTGAATTGAATTGGGTCCACGAATCTAAGAAATAGTGAGAATTCTTTATCTCTCTCATTATCTCTCTCAATTCGAAAATACAGAACTTGATATGTCTTTTTTGCATCTTGATTTGTCTTTTTTGCATTAGGTTCACCCCCGAGATTTCATCTCATTTTGATTTTATTTTGATTCTTCTTTTATGTTATTTTAATTTAAATGATTTTATGTTATTTTAATTTGACTTATTTTATGTTATTTTAATTTAAATGATTTTATCTTATTTTAATTTAAATGATTTTATCTTATTTTAATTTAAATGATTTTATGTTATTTTAATTTGACTTATTTTTTATATTGGATTGGCACCGTGGACAAGGGTCCCTGTTAAGCATCCATGGCTGAGTGGTGAAAGCGCCCAACTCATAATTGGCGAAGTCGTAGGTTCAATTCCTACTGGATGCACGCAATCAGGACCTTGGAATATCATCCATACATAACGAATTGATGTCACATAACACAATTCAGATCCATATCATAACATATCTATCTATATTTTTTTTTTCATATATGATAATTCTTATGAGCTCCATTACAAAAATCGCACCTAACCATTAAGTAAGATGCGATG